GAAGGCTTTATTTAAAAGGCTGTATTTCAGATACGGATTTAGGAACGAGCAAAGAAAGCAGGCAAAAGACAGCGCGAGAAAGAAAGATAATAGAAAAAAATCCAGAAAAAACATCCCCTATCCAATGACATAGCCTATCCCTTTGCCTTTTGAAGACTGTTGTTTGCACTAGATAGTTAAAAAAAAAACTTCAAGCTAAAGAGAACTTCACTCTTAGCTATTTAAGGAAGGTAGCTCTTGTCTAAATAAGTTGCAGTTAATAGAAATATAACTAAGCGTACGCAGCGTCAACCAACGGTGAGAGATAAGCAGGAGTGAAACTTGTGACATGGGCGATCTCGATCATTATATAAGATATATCCTCGATCTCCTTTCATGATATTATGATGAGGTTCCGGGCTATTGCTAGAGGCTGCAATCATAACTTCCAGGCAACGAACCTGGGCTTACCCCAGGACGGACCTATTATCCGTTAGGCCCCCACCATTTAAGGTGGTTCAGAAGGTTCCTAGACGGAGCTTAACCTGAGACCTGCTTTCTCCGCTGCCAACTCGACGTCGTCCTCGCTTTTCCTTTGCTTAGACTCTATTCTATTGGAAGAAAGTCTGCTTCTCTCTCCTTTCTTCACTTTCGTTTTACTCTCTTTCCCCTAGAATAATAGAGTAGTCTATCGAACTAGAACTAAGGGATGCGGACGAGCTAGGCATAAGGGTGAATGGCTAGGTTGTTAGTGTTCCAGCTGAAGAGACTTCCTTACTGACTAATGAAAGCAAAGACTCAGAGATAGTACCAGGTGGTAAGGCGCGTTAGCTAGGCTGTTCAAGGAGAGTTCGATGCCTTTTGGAGATAAGCCGCCTTCTAGGTTTTTTTCTGAGGAGTAAGTCAATGTGATGCTAGTCATATTGAAGGCAACTGATATGTGGGCTAGGCCCCTTCTTCATACCAATTCGGATTCGAATCTGTTTCAAGCCCGATTTCTGCTGGCAAGAAATCTCTTTGGTAGATCCTAAGACGCTCGGTTAAGAACGGCAAGTAGGACGTTGAGAGAGTTTTCTGGGTTCTTCTCTTCTCTGTCTTTTCTCAGAGGAGAGTGGAATTTCGTGTGGAGGGGTGCACGATTTTGGATTCCTCGTCTTATGAGGGTTGTTGATAGATCAAAGCCAACGTGATGCTCCTTTGTCATATGACCAAGATATTGTCAAATGCCATAATCTCTAGATCGTAGTAGTTCGCCTGTCTCGCTCATCCCCTTTATTAGTAAGGTTGCTTGAGATCCTGGTCTGTATGGATGGCGAACGGATTTCGAAGAGGCAAGGGATTAGATGAGCTAACAAGCAAAAAGGGAAAGATAAAATAATTAGCCGTTCCTTACTTCCTTTAACTGGTGCTTGCCCGGATGCTACCTAAGCCCTAAAGGGGAGGCCTTTGCCGACTTAAGATAGTATGAATACCTTCAGTTCTTCACTTTGATAATAGATTGCCCGACTAAGAGTTCCGAATCGACAAAGCGCTTAGACGATCTAGATAGGGTTGTACGAGATTGAGGAAGCCTATACTAACTAAGTGACTTACGGATCTTCAGAACCTCTCTATTCTTAGGTGTGACACATAGGCTCATAGAAAGGTAGGGGGCAAGCCGGCGTGAGGGCGCTGGGATTAATTTAATTTATTGGCTACCCGAGTCAGATGCGCAACCTATGTAAGCTTAGAAGGAAATTTTTGTTGGTGTTATTCTGAGACGTACCCATCTCTAGGAATTTTTGGTTTATCGTCTTCACTGTCCATCCCGCTCCCAGGTGCAGGTGGTCTTCTTCTTCGTTGTCGTGGTGTCGTGGAAGGACAAGAACTTTGTGCTCGTACATGCATTCTTCTTGCATTTCACGGTAATGATCAGCCTTATTAAACTGTGACTCCCTTGAATAACCACCCATTTTTCTTCCAACCCAGGGAAGGATTCGCACAGCTGTCACATCGGCTTCAGTCCTTTCTAACTGCGAAGGTGTTACGGCAGAAGAAAAAGAAGGGCTGGCTTTCCTTGTTCGTCTGCAGCAGCTTCATGAATAATTCGGGAATGCCAAGGTGTGCCTGAGGGGCGACGTGAGATGACCGTGAGAGTTCGATTAACAAGATCCGGGTTCCCAACTATCATTCCAACGTTTCATAGAAGGATAATCGAACGAAGGGATGATAGGGCAGATCGATGGGTTCGAATCTACCTCTCGTGGTTTACGGTGGGGCGGATCGTCGAGTTAGCAAAACCAGTAACTCGAGATTTGTTCGCATCAATCACAGAGGATGCTCCGGGCCCTGAGGAAGTAATAGAGTCAGTCCTTTACCTAGCTATATCTCTAGATGGAAGGACGGAGGTAGCTACTATTAAGAACAGAAATAAAACTCATACTAGCTAGGGCAAACAACGAAGCTTAGAGGCCTTATTACACTAAAAATTAAGGGAGAACCTCTTCTTCCTAGAGGTCGGATTGAAGACTTCTCATCGTCTAGTTACAGGAAGACTACGGCTTGATAGATCTAATTGGTTATAAATCATTCCTTATTGTTCTAACCCTAAAGTAGCTACGTGCCTCGGGTAGCTTGCTCCTGAACCACCCGTAGTAAGATCTAGCTCTCAAAGAGGAAAGGATAAAAGAAAGCTGTTACGCTCGTACCTATAGCGAAGAGGGTGGTCGTAGATCAGAGCACTAGCCTTGAAGAAAACTACTTTATAAGGAACTATGGGACCTAAGGAGGCTAGCTAAACTCTAGTTTAAAGGCTTTAGAGAGGCCCCTTCAGGTAAGATTAAAGAGAAGGATAACGGTGATTTAGTAAAGTACCTTAAAGAACTTCCAGGAATCGTTGTAAGATACACTCTCCGATGCGCTTCTTGATTCAAAGAGGAGATAACGGGGAGAAGGTTTTTATTACTGCCAACGGATAACAACTGGAGTGAATGCTGGATTCTATCTCATTCTAGTGGGATCTCCACCTAAACAAGATACCTTTTCAAGACCCTCTCAATGAGGATTCTAAACCTTGGATAGGTTGGGCACCTGACTCCCCCTAGTACATGGTTTGAGTATCTAAGAATACTAGCAAGTCTCTCTCTCCTTCCTCCGGCACACTCTACATCTGTCCGTCCTTGAGCTACCCAAGGGATCGAGTGATTCCACGAAGGGTTGTGACTCGAGGAATGGTGGACATAACCCGCATAGTCGACTCGGGATCTTCCCCTTTGCAGGAAGTCCCCGCCCTCAATACGATAAATACATCAGAACCTACTTAACCTTGCGACTGAGGATCAGCAACAGGCACATCTCACTAGCGCATCTCCTCTCTTTACCTAAGGCTTTGGATTCGAGGAATGCTCACTCTACCCTAGAGCACAAAAGGCTCGGTACCTCTAAAGGGTTGGTGTGGCTAAGTAAAGCTGCTCGAAAGCCTTCATTTCCCCGCTGTTTGTGTTCTGCAATCGCCCTGTTCTTTCTCTAATCTCGACCTATGGCGGCATCTATCTAGATCCCAATTCTCGATTCCGGCGGAGGACTGGCAACTCCTCCCGGCCCTCCCGACACCCCCACTCGGCAGCAGGCTCCTAAGAAAGAAACCCAAGTCACGCATGATTCGTCTTGGTATTCTATTTTTTCTTTATTTTCTAGACATTTTGCAGGAAGTATATCTCTAGGCCCTATAGGAATCTCTTTATTTCTTAATCCTTAGCTCGATTTTGTCGAGTTCTTTCTTTCCTTTACTCTCCTTCTTATTTGGTGGTACAGTAGTTTTGCTTGTCGTTGTCCTCCGTTGGTTAATCTTTTGTTGACATTAGTTTCGATTCTGTTGATATTGGATCTTAGTTTTACTTTTTATTCTTCTTCTCTTTCTGTTTGGAGAATTCGTTCGCCTTTCGAACGGATAAGGAGGGGAGGAAGGGCTTTTACGGGGAAGTTCTTAAAGCTAGAAAGCCTTAAAATGGTTTCCGGTTCTGACCGGAATATAGGCGCCATGAAGAATTGGTTGAAGCTGGCCAGTGCACGGCAAGTCGAAGTTCTCTCGAGAAGTGGACACATCTCTCTAATTCGGTGGACATCGGACATCGAATCATGTATCTAACCAGTCATCAAATTCCTATCCGAAAATAAATGAAAAAGGACTGGACTGGGTTGGGGATTCACTCCAATCGTAAGTCTCCGCTTCTGGATGCTGCTGCGGCAAGGACATCTGGGTATAGCTACCTCCTCGTTGCTAGTGCCCGGGGTGGAAATAAATAGGATGTTGAATGTTATTATTCCCGCCTGACCAGACAACTAGGATGATGTGGCAAGCAACCTAAAGCCAAAGATATTATTGGAGAGGTGAACGGGATAAAGAAAGATAGATCCCATAGGCAAGCGGCCGGGATAAAAAAAATGTCTCTGCTGAATGGACCGAGCTGACTCAGGAACTATCTCGACTGGATCGAATTCATATAATTCATATGGTGTGTGAAAAGCAATGAATAGGATATTTCGTCTACCACCTGCTCGGGATCCGATCAGTAATAGAAAGATTGCCAGAAGGAAAAGAAAAGCCCAAGGCAAGTGCCAATGAAGAAAGCTGCGAGCTGACGATACGATAGACCAAAAACCGTTCGTTCATCAACAGATTCAGAAACTGCGGAAGGTGAAGGCTCTGGAAGAGATACGGTTTGAGACCAGTTTCCAGAGATCGGACCTTCTGACTTAGCCGACCAAAGCTGAGGGGACCAAATACCATGGATCATGGACCTTTGTACGAACTTCCTGTAGTTCAAAAGTGAGGGTACGAAATCGATCGGAGACTAGGAAACGAATCCGTTCGTTTGGCCGGTCCTTTCTATTGCTAAACATCATCGGATAAAAGGGAAGCTCCGGCAAATGATAAAGAAAGAAGCGAAAGATGACACGCTTGCACAACCCGCGCTAAGCTTGTACCCACGAAGGAGGGAAACGGTTAAAGGCGGGAAAACTGACCTTAGATTTCGTTTAAAGAAAGAAAAAAGGCTACTCTTTCCCGCGAGTATAGAAGGCTATGGTAGCCAGAGACCTCTAACTCCTATTACCACCAGCCTTGTACATAGGGAACCCAGCTACTTGTACAAATGAGACTACCGCAGCTGCTACAGGCCCTTCGTCCCCTTACTCGATGTGGGAGTGTGCCTCCTCAGGGAGAACAACAATACCAGGAATATACAAGTCAATATAGACTTTGACAACATAAAACAGAAAGACAGGTAAAAAGACATATAGGAATAGGCCAAGCGAAACAATAGAGTACTGGCTCCCCCTTCGGTAGCTGTACCGGGCTGAGTGGAAGCAGGAGCTACTTGCCTTGGTTTGGGAGTGGGTAGTGTTTACGACTGACCGTACCTAACATCGAGTCATAACCTAGACAGACCAGAAGCAGAGGATACTAACTAGCGGACCCTCCTTTACTACCTTTCGGGTGGGTGAGAAAATGCTGGTATTGACCACTTCCCCCTTCAATTCCTGATACTACTTCTTTTTCAAGCAGTGGCATTTCTTCCCTTCCCTCTGTGTGAGATGAGAGCGCAGTGGTTACCCGAATGCCAGTCTAGTCCTGTCTCATTTTGAAGGGCTAGTGTACATACTCAATCTGTAATTCTCTCGTTTTCTTCCAATTTCCCTGTGTCAATCACAGACTGAGGGACTAAGTCTGATTCTGCCTATTCTTCTGACTAGTGCTCTGAGGAGAGCTAAGGCAGGGGTTTAGACCCGTATAGTTCGAGTCTGCAAGCATGACCTTTTCAATCTTTCTATTAGTCAATCAGTCTAAAGCCAATGCTTGGCTTGACCCCAGTTCAACTATAGAAAAAATCCACTATCCCGGTACAACAGGGTGTGAGAAGGCATTCATAGCTCATGTCAACTTCGGGGTCAGCCCTTTTCTTTTAATCGCTCAGTGGTCGTAATTCGACTTGGGCAGTTGAATCTGCCTGTCCTGTCTTAGTAAAAGCAATCGTGAGCATTTGATCTGCCGGCTATACTTCCTCTTCTAGTTTTTCTGCGGACCAGGAACGAGCTTTGGTTGAGACCTTGTCTGCAAGCCTTGCCTTATCTTTAAGGAGTTGGTCCGATGGAATCTATTGCTATGAGTCCCTTGCAGGAGGTTGCGTGTAAGTTTCCGTGACCGTCTAAGGTTCCTCCTCCAAAGTGAGGCTTCTGCTTCACCTGACGCTGTGCCCCTTCAAGAATAGGAGGTGAGCCTTTCTAAGCCGTGTGCGCGATCCTATAAGGTAGAGTCTCTCTACTGGCCAAGTTCTACTTCCGCCCACAAATCCAAGCAGTTAGGGTCCTCAGCTTACTCGTAGGTCTGCTTCATGGGTGCGAGTGTACCCTTATAAAGTAAAGAAAGGCGCATTCAGCTTCCACCTCCAGTCCGGTTATAGTTACCGAAGTCAGGTGAGGAGCGCCCATTCTATACTCTGCAGGTAGCGTATACTTCCCCTTCAACTGCAAAGGGACATGTTTCAGACTCCACTTTTGCCAGTTATCGCCAAGTCTCCTTAATGGAGCAATAGGAAAGCCTGTGGGTATGGAGCTGAGAATGCTTGTTTTCTTCCTTAGAATCCTTGGCTTTTTACTAATCCCCCGGTCTTTCTTTTAATTATACAGGCCTTTGAAGGGGCCTTATGGTGAGTATTCACCTTCTGGATTGAATCTCCTTGTGGTACCAAAGGTCCCGTTGGCCAACAACCATTGGATGCTTATCGCCCAGATCAAGATTAGTCTCTAAGGAGCCGCCCTCTTAAGGATAAGGCTTACGCCCGAGCCTTGGTTAAATGGTAGCGGTTAGGGACCGAAGGGATCTCAGCGTTAAAAGATGAATGAAAGACCTCCGGCAAGATATCGAGAACTTAGAGAGAGAGGTTTTGGCCCTAGTCAGCTAAACACTCTTATTAGAAAGATTACGCACCAAGCAATGGAAGACAAAACATATACACAAGAGGATACTAAGAAGAGAGAGAAAGAGTGCCGGAGTCTTCTTCGTCCTCGATTAATGATTAGATCGCAGGTGCTCTCCTCTCTGAATGCCATTTAATCCAGTCTCACGGCTATTCTAAATAAGGAATCTTTCCTGGGCAATCTTTCAAGATCAGGGCTATACAAAGGTAGCAGGATTTCTGACTTCTTCCTAAGGTTCTTTTTCTTATCTGAGCTCCGTCTTCTCGTAGAGAACTACAGAATGTGAGTCCTGCCTTTTTGTATGTCACTAAGCGTGCCCTCTTTCCTTGTACGGAAAGTTGGGCTAAGTTGCCCCCAAGCCCCGAGATCCTATTAATAAAAGGGTCGGATAAGAGGGTCTGGTACTGCCCTAGACCCCATGAAGACGCGACTTCCCGCGCCCGTACTCCCCAATTAAGTCTCTGGCGAGCTGCTCCTCCGGTGCTCTTCGTTAGTAAGCAGGATACCTTAAGTAAGTGCGCTCCTAGCTCGACAAGTGAGTTTGCTAGCCGGGCCGGCCTCCTAAGCCTAATTCCTGAAAGAATGGAATGGTATTCGCTAGCCTTTCAACCATCGACATATCTGTTCCCCGATCCAAGAGCCCGATCCTTCCACACCCGAGCAAACCAAGTCACGTTGCAGGGCCTGCTCTCGCATTTCTTTCATTAGAAAACTCCAGTTCGTGATCCGTGGAAGGCTTTGATCTTCTCTTCCCGATTCCTATACCATACCCATCTATCCTCATCTAGAGCAATGCTGTGTCCACCTTCTTGAACTAAAGGACATACGCCAGTTTAAAGTCTAATTCCATATCCACCCCACAGACAATTATGAACCCCAAAGAGCAGGAGCAGGTTCGGGCCCATCTAGCTCAGCTTGTTATGGCGAGACAAGACAAGCAAAAGCCATCTTTAGGGCTGGCATTGAATGGTACACCCCCTTAGCTCAACTCTAAAAAGCTCTATACGCTCAATAGCGGGGTGTTTAAGGCAAATAAAATAAACAGGCACGCAGGCTCTTTCCTAACACAAAAGCTCCAAACTAAACTCGCGATAATAAAAGCACGAAAAAGGCCACTCAGCGCGCTTTTAGCGCTCGCCCACTGACTAGGGGCATTGAAGCTCACCTTATAAACGAAAAAAAAGGATGAACAGAATGTAAAAAAAAAATAACTAGCCAAGCTTCTTCACAAGCGAAGAAAGGGAGACTAGACAGAAAGAAATAAGGATCTTCGACTAGACGGATCTACTACAAGAGGTGAAAGCACTTCGTTGCTACTGGCTTTCAATCTCGATCTGCCAACAGTCAATCTAAAAGAGGCCTTGCTTCTTCATCCGTATTCAGATTTGCCTTGCTTGGTCAGGACTAAGTCATAAGCGACTAAAGAATCTGCCTTTAGCTCCGTGGCTCTAGCCGGCAAGGGACCTCTTTAAACCAACAGAGGCGCAGATAGAAAGGAGTTCCCAAATGGAGGGCGGTGGGCCCCCTTCAAAGAACTTTTTTCTTCCGCTACATTCCTATCATTCGTTCCTTCCTTCTTGCTGTAGGCTTTCGTACCAATTGATATGGATCGTTCCCAAATGCTACCTCTTGGGCCGTATGGGCCTCTTCCGATGCCTTTTATTCTTCATAGTGATCTCCTCTACCCGCCGAACCGCGGAACCGCTACCTCTCGTCCCTTATCTTCTTATCTTATTTACTTTCCGTCCCGTTACCTCTATTTTTAGGGATTATGATCAGCAACTGGCACACCATAAAGAATAGGCTTTTGGCTGAAAAGAAGAATAGCATTGCCTCGGTATAAAACCATTCCATATTCATTGCCTCCTCGTATTACGTATTATAAAAGGTAACCAGATCTCCTCACTTGAGTTCTTTGCATTGGGCTCGCTCGGTTCGTCTGTTCATTGGAGGAAAGCGTTTATGGAGCTTCATGGATCAGCCCGCTGTCCTTCTGTCTCTGATCCCCAATATGAGTGATACCAAGATGGCTGACTGGAGTGCCACAAATCCGCTGGTCATGTCATGGCTTCTCAATGCAATTGAGCCTACAATTGCTACCAGTCTGATGTTTATGGCATCGGCTAAATAGGTATGGTCTTATCTCCATGATCTTTATTCCAGAGGAAATGAAGCTAAGATATTCCAGCTTGAATAAGAAGTTCCAAATCTTAGTTAGGGGGATATGACTATTGCTGAGTACTATACTCAACTTAAGACCATATGGTCAGAGATCTTCTTATATCAACCAGTTCCTTCCTGCATTTGTGATTGTTCCAATGCCCAAGGAAAACAGAGGTTATGCAAAAGTTCACTTCTCCTTTTTCACGTAGAGCAGGTTTTCCCTCAATGTAGAGGCCTTATGAGTTCCCTGGGTACTCCCCAGATCGCGAGTACTGATAGATATTGGGTCTACCCATCGGCCTTCTCTAATAGGGCACTCAATCAATCCCCAATCGATCTATCAATCCTTAGATTGTGCCTGAATTCGCCTTTCGGGTTCCTCTAACAGAGAGCCAATCGATCGCTCGCCAGTTGCGAGTTGCGAGCTGCTCTTTCTCTTCCTATCACTAGGTCGGTCCGTCGGATTATAGTGCTCGACGATTCTATTAGTCTGGTACTGGTATCCTTCGGGAACGAAGAATTCGAGTCAACGGGAGAATCGATCAATCGCCCCAGGTGTCAGGCCATCTCGTTTAAAAGTATGACCGCGGTCCTTTCCTTGGTTTAGGGATTAGGGTGGTGTGCTCTATCCGAATTTAAGGTGTGCTCTTGTGAGTGGGAGTGTGTGTTGTGCCAGAAGGGGCGTATCAAGTAGGTGATTCAAATTTTTGCGTATAGAAAGAGAGAGTCGGAACTTTGGAGAGCTATCGACCCTTAAAGACGGGTGGAATGTCAGGGACCACTTAGTCTCATCGAAGCTATGAAAGCCCAGGCCGCGTCGTGTGACGGACATTTCGTAGAGCTCTCTTCCTTTCTTCCCGATTCTCAGTGACACGAATTCTTGCTAATCCAGAGAACTGCT